TTTGTTCCCATAAATTCTGATCTTGCTAATAATGATCTAGATTCCTATCAGGATCATTAAATAGAAAGTATAAAGTCTAATGAAAAGAATAAAGTAACGCAAAAAAAAGAGTCTTTTTTTATTTCTTTTTTTTCATTGTGGACATTGAAAAAAAAGAAATAATCGATTTGGCAATAAGGAAAGGATTACTAGTAATCCGTGCTGCTCTCACTAACGTGTATATCCGTGTGGATATCAATATCTCACCCACGTCTCTGTTCCAACACGTCGATTTTTATCTAAATAGAAATGGAATGGTTTGAATGAAATCATAAGAATATGTATTCGGTACTTTTTACTTCCCCGGGATTGTAGTTCAATTGGTCAGAGCACCGCCCTGTCAAGGCGGAAGCTGCGGGTTCGAGCCCCGTCAGTCCCGACGGATCCAAATCCAATAAAAAAAGACATCAATATATCGCGCCTTTTTCTGTTAAACTGGGTCAAAATAAAACGGTCGAATTTCATGCCTAATGCTATCCTTTTCTCTTTTTTTTCAAGAAAATTATATCATTAAAAAAAAACGAAAAAGGAGTTTAGAACTTAACCCCTTTCCTTTTTCTATTTTGTTTCGATTGTTTGTTTGGTTTATTTCTAAACCCTTTGTAAACAATGGAAGTGGAAGCGGTTAGGTGGTTGTACAAGTAAGGCGGTCGATTATAGAAAAGACAGAATGGAAAAGAATGATAAATAAAAAAAAAAGTATTAGTATTTTAGTATTAAAGTAAAGGAATTCTTTTGATTGAATCCGGGATTCAAGTTTGTATTCGGTGTGTGGATAAAAGATCTGCCTATGTTATACTATTGAATTCTCGACGATGAATCGACTTGACAGTCAGATATTGTTATTCATGATATTGATCCCATTCGCTATCATCGAAATGGAATTGATCCCATTGAATTTACAAGCGAAAGGGTTATCATCTCTATGGGATTAAATCCCGAGTTATTGTGAAGTAAAAAAAAACCAAACGATGAGATTATGGAAGTAAATATTCTCGCATTTATTGCTACTACACTGTTCGTTCTAGTTCCTACTGCTTTTTTGCTTATAATATACGTAAAAACGGTCAGTCAAGGTGATTAATTTGAATGAAACTCGACTTCTTAGTTCTTATCAATGATTTAAGAAAAAAAAATTCCAATTTCCCGTCTTAGTCTTAAATGAAATGAACGGACTAGAATCAGCAATAGCCTATGAGATCCGATAGTATAGTAGAAAGACTCATATATGAATCTTTCTACCATACTATCTATTTTTATTATTGTAATGTATAAAGATAGAAACTGAATAGAGATCAATCTACAATATGGATATGTATCTTCATACATGTTAATATGACTTAAATATATGTAATGTATATAGTATCTCAATTCTATTTCTTTGCTTCATCTATTTGTATTTTCTTTTTGTTTATTCCAATCAATCTGAAATAAGCGAAAGGCGGCTCTTACGATTTTCTAATTTCTTGATTTCTGATTAGTTTCAATATGAATCCCGGTATCCAAATCAATGAAAGAAAAACAAACTTGGGCGTATATTACTAAAAGAAAATCAAGTTAATAAAAGAAAATGAAATATGAAAGAAATAAAGTAATCTTTTTTTAGCATTCCGAAGAAGTAATTGATTGAGCGGTTGACAGATGATCCAAGGAGTTCTATGGTACCTTCTTCAGATTTCAAAAGGGGTACCTCAGCGATTTTCAACCCTTGCCCTTGAGCCATGATATGAAACGAGTCAATAAAGCATAGCCGAAATCTAATTTCTAAAATAATAAAACAAGCGGTAAGTGCGAAATATGTGACTTGACCTAGGCACAATCTTATTATTTTTAAATATTAAATCGTGAACTCCTTTCTTTTCTCTTTGAACAGTAAAAAGGCCAATAAAAAAAAAAGTAAAAAGGAGTCCGGTTTTCCGCGTTCTTCCTCATTGTACATATATAACTCCGGGAAGGCCCGGTTCAGAAAAGCGAAATAGAAAATTTAGGAAGACTTCGGTTGGAATAAAATTCCTATTATCCATATCCCCTTTCCTTTCAAAATAGGAATAGGGGAATTTGTGAAATATCTGTTTGATTTGGATTCTGAAAGAGTATTATTCATATATATAAAGAGTATTATTCATATATATTATGAATTGTATTCTATTAATAATAGAATCGAATACAATTACCTCGCTAGAATCCAAGACAATAGAATTCCGAAATGAAGATATTTTGATTAATTCAATTTCGAAATTCTAAATGGAATTAAATTACTGAATTAAATATATTAAATAGAATTTCATTATTTAATAATTAATATAATTAAAAAGGCTTTGCAGAACGATCTAGAAAAAAAGTGATACAGTTTGATTTCCCAACTCAATTAGTAGTATCTCTAGAGTCCACTTCTTCCCCATACTACGAGCGAAAGGGAAAATGTAAAGACTACCATTAAAGCAGCCCAAGCGAGACTTACTATATCCATGTGAATTATGTCCCCTATCTCTATGAATATGAAGAAATTATTCCATTATTGTTTCCTAATAATAGTGGAATCACTGGTGCAGAGTCAAAAAGGGATTTTGACCCAACGCCCTTGATGAAAGACTCCAATAAATATGAAACGCCCCAATAAATCCACTTAGAACAAGTTCGTATATGATTTCTAGTCGAATCGGTAAAACGAAACTAAATACACAGCCGCGCTTTTCTTTGGAAGTATCAAAGGGAATGTGACCTAATATGTAGTAATAATAAGACCTCTTCGTTTTTTTTTTTTTTGTTGCCCTTGATTATCATTATCATTAAGTAAAAGCCAATTATCCATCCAATCGAATATTGATTGAATGCCCGTGCGCTCAGAGACTCTCATGAGTCTGTATACTCTGTATACTGTATACAAAGTATCTCCCGCCCCTTCCATAACTATTAATTCGATTTTCCCTCGGGCTATTCAATCTAATTCAAGACCCGGTCAGTAGACTCTACATTAGCAGTGGAAATAAATCCGTAACTCTTGATTTGATAGGATAGCACTTCCACTACTATAATCTTTCCGTGAATTCTAAATGCAAGGATTGACAGCACTTTAAAGAACAGAAACCCCAGCTATTGAGAATCAAGAAAGTGTCACGAGTCGCGTACTTTGCTGCAAAAGATTCGGCGAGTTATACCAGCCAAGCAGAATAAGGGATTTCGAGTCTTATCGTTTGTTGATCAGGCGACACCCAGATTTGAACTGGGGAAAAAGGATTTGCAGTCCCCCACCTTACCGCTCGGCCATGCCGCCAAAACGATCCAAAATAGATGAAAATATTCCCCCTTTGCTTGTTTTGTTTTGGGGGGTACTCAATGTCTTTTTTTTGTACTTCCCTCTGAAATCTCGTTTTTCTTAAATCTTGCCTAAAAGAAATCTGTCCTTTTTTTTTTCTTTTTTTGGAGCGACTCCATTTCCGCAATTGATTTTATAGTATCTCAAAACACACAATATCTTAATCCCTCTCTTTTCTCTTTCTTTTTTTTTCTATTGAAAAAAGAAATGTGTATTTTCAGTCACAAAAGCCAAAATTCAGGCCAAATTGGAACCATTAACTAGTGACTGTAAATTCATGACCGACTCTTGGATTTAAATTGGAAAGTGTGTTTCCTAATGATAAATGATAGAAGAAAATCAAAATTGATACCTACCTAATTGGTATTGGTTTTTTTCTAGAAAAAAACCAATACCAATTTCAATTCTCAATTGAAATTATAACAGCAATTATGAGTCTATGTAAACCCCAAACATAAATCGTTTCGGGGCGAGCTTCTAGCTTATCGGTTATCTTATCTGTGTATGGTGCCTCTCTATAGGGAATTTGACGAAAATTGTCATACTGCAATTTAGATTGAAGAGAAAATCGAAATTTTGATAGAGCACGACATGCGCTGTCCCGAATCGAACTATGCAATAAAGGGGGGGTGATGTATATATAGATAGCTATAGCTATATGGGCACGGGTTTACTAAATACAAGCCTTCTTACGCACTTCAATCCTATTCGAAAAATTCTACTAAAAAAAGAAAAAAGGGGTTCTCCGCAATCATTTTTTGAACACTGGAATCCACCAAAAAATTAAGTGCTAAAAAAATGAACTTTATGTTGTTATATTGTGTCTGATTCTTATGTCTTTATCTCAGCGAATAGATCAAATCACGACTTTTATTTATTTTTTTTTCTGGTATCCAAGCGGATTGGAATATGGAATATCATAATAATGGTATAAGTTGAATTCTTTTTTTTTTATTCTATACAAAACTCCGTAAGTCTAAGTGGAATTTATCGCTTCGTTTCCATTTGTATCCGTCTCTTAGAAATTCCGATTTAATTAAGTATAAAATCATCTTTTTTCCCCCGTTCATACGTATTTCATACATTCCATTTCTATGGAGTTGGGTAAAATTTCATGTGATTCAGTAAACAGAATCTAAATTCCAGCATTCTGCATAGAATCATATGAATCAATGCAGAATGAGAAACGAATGGGATTTTTTGATAAATGGGAAATTCAAAATGCTCGGAGATGGAAATGCGGGAATGTCTACAATACCTGGGTCGAATCAGATACAATTTGAAGGCTTTTGTAGGTTCATTGATCAGGGCTTAACAGAAGAACTTTATAAGTTTCCAAAAATTGAAGATACGGATCAAGAAATTGAATTTCAATTATTTGTGGAAACATATCAATTGGTAGAACCCTTGTTAAAAGAAAGAGATGCTGTATATGAATCATTCACATATTCTTCTGAATTATATGTATCCGCAGGATTAATTTGGAAAAGCCGAGGGGATATGCAGGAACAAACAATTTTTATTGGAAACATTCCTCTAATGAATTCTTTGGGAACTTCTATAGTAAATGGAATATACCGAATTGTCATCAATCAAATATTGCAAAGTCCCGGTATCTATTATCGGTCAGAATTGGGCCATAATG